GTTGTAAAAAAAAAGGAAAGAGATCTAAAAGATCTTTTTCCTAAAATTCTCCTTTCGTCCACTTAATATCCTACCTTTCCTCGACGAATATTCACTTTCTATTATATTGGTCAGCCAATCTTCTTAGGCAAATCATAATTTGAATCAAATCTATGTTTACGACTTGTGATTAAATAAAAAACAGGAGAAACAATTCTTCTTTACAGTTGATTTTATTCAACAATTGACCAAAAGATTAATAAATAATAAATTGCATGAACTTAGAGCAATCAAATAATGATATTTCTATGCAATAATTCGCCCTAATCAATTTGATTTGCCCGTTTAGATTGTATTCGGTTGGAATAATGATAAAGAAAACGGAAGGCAGAAAAGAATTTACAAAAAATGGGATTCCTAAAAAAATGGATTGATTCTCGAATCCGATTGAATCTAATGGTTTACGTTATGGAAGAAAGACATGTATATGTGATATTAGATATTGACTAGTTATATATGAACTAAAGATCTATTTCATTTGCCCTACTACTGTGTGTGGGTTCCAATAGAAGTCCTTTCGTATCGTTGTGGCTGTGAATTGGCTGAATAAAGAGATGAAATCAAGAAAAGATGGAAGAATTGAAATAACAGCTCGGAACCAAGAAATGGCAGAACAAAAGTTCTATGGATTCACAAAAACTCGGTGGATAGAAACGAAAAAGAGATATCGAAGTAGTTCTGATGATTCAATAATATTATTACTTAAATTCGAAGTTCTTAGTTACTTGGACTGGATGAATCCTATCGATGGAATAATTAAGTAGTCATAATTCATTGGTTGATTGTATCATTAACCATTTCTTTTTGTTGGTACGAGGAACTTATCATGAATCCACTGATTTCTGCTGCTTCCGTTATTGCTGCTGGATTGGCCGTAGGGCTTGCTTCTATTGGACCTGGAGTTGGTCAAGGGACTGCTGCGGGTCAAGCCGTAGAGGGTATCGCGAGACAGCCCGAGGCAGAGGGAAAAATACGAGGTACTCTATTGCTTAGTCTAGCTTTTATGGAAGCTTTAACGATTTATGGATTGGTTGTAGCATTAGCACTTTTATTTGCGAATCCTTTTGTTTAATCTTAGAAATAGGAAAAATACCTATTTTATGGCCTTGGACTTGTCGTTTGCTTTTTCAAATTAGATCAAGATTTGACTCCTACAATTTTTTATTGGTTGAGAAAATAACCTACGGGAAGGGCTGATTTCCAGATGAGGAATTAGCATACCGACTCGCTTTCATCCTTCCCGTTCGTAATCCAAGGGAAACTCTTGTTATGAGGTGTTTCAACAATCAAGGGGGTAGTTCATACTTTATAACTCGAATATTTTTTGACTCGATTTCAAAAAAAAGAATAAATAAAAAAGAGGGGCAAAGTGATAGAAAAAGAACTCTGGTCAATTTTTTAGTCTATCTATAAGAGGAGATTATATGAAAAATGTAACCGATTCTTTCGTTTCTTTGGGCCACTGGCCATCTGCCGGGAGTTTCGGATTTAATACCGATATTTTAGCAACAAATCCAATAAATCTAAGTGTAGTGATTGGTGTATTGATCTTTTTTGGAAAGGGAGTGTGTGTGAGTTGTTTATTTCAAGAATAGGCTGGATCCAATCAGCTGTACCCTTTTCCGTTATAACTAGGAAAGAAAGGTGCATAATCTCGCGAATTACTTCTTAAGAAATTATATGGAAGAACCACAGCATTTCGTGATTAATTGGCAAATCCACTTTGATTCTCTAGGAACCAATAATGTGGGGCTGTTAAGATGGTTAAAGCAAACCGTTTGAAGTCTAGACGCAGCATGGTACTCTTTCTACCACTATGTTAATATAGAGATGGTTTTAAAATGAATATTTTATCGATATAGAACACTCATCTCGATAAAATGATTGGAACCCCTTAGGACATTTTCCCTCTTTTATCCAATGCTGAATCGACGACCTATGCCTTATGGATAAGTAAGAAAAATTTTTTGGATTTGAACTGAAGAAAAAAAAAAAAAGAAACAACTTTGCTGACAATTACATATTTTTGATTTTGTCAGAAGAGTCCTCCAAGTATTTTGGTTTTGCATTATTTTTCATTTTTTTTGGACTATGAATAAAGAAGAGAGGATAGGCTCATTACATTCATAAAAAAAAGCTATAAGAATTTACCCTAAGTAATTGAGCGTGAGAGCCAAATGAATCGAAAGATTCATGTTTGGTTCGGGAAGGGATTATGGAAGTTGAAAAATGAACGGAAAGATAATCTACTTTCATTAAGTGATTTATTAGATAATCGAAAACAGAGGATCTTGAATACTATTCGAAATTCAGAAGAACTGCGTGGGGGGGCCATTGAACAGCTGGAAAAAGCCCGGGCCCGCTTACGGAAAGTGGAAATGGAAGCAGATCAGTTTCGGGTGAATGGATACTCTGAGATAGAGCAAGAAAAATGGAATTTGATTAATTCAACTTATAAGAC